ATTTTTCTTAGTCCCGATACAAATAAGTAAAAGGGGTATTTATAACAAAGTTTTCGCGTTGTTGATTCCTAGGTGTAGTGCTTCTTCCCCTATATCACCTATTAGTACTAGTAAAGTAGACTAGGATTAACCTGCAATATAGATAGAACCTAACCTATAGGTGTAACCTTTCGCTCAATACTCAAATTGACGATTGAAGTATCTGAGGCCGTATCAATCGAGGATACACGACAGAAGGCATTGTTCTATCTCCAAACTTCACCTTCACCAAGCGTAGGTTTATTTCCATATAATTTTTTCTTTCTATCCTCAACCCGAAACATGTCTCTTTCTTGTAAGACTGATAGCTAAAAAAAAAAAAAAGAATCAAATCGCACCATCTCTGTAATAGGTAAATGCTTCTTTTTCTCCTGAAGTTGTCGGAATTATTCGTAATAAGATATTGGCTACAATCGAAGAGGTCTTATCAATAAAATTTCCATTTATCCGAGATCTAGGCATAATTAGCAACCCATTCTATAATTCTTCTCATTTCCCCTCGGGGGAAATGATCTCACAAACAAAGGAATTGTACAGTACAAAATAACATAAAAAGAGACTAATTCTAAAAAAATATAGACTTTCCACTCAAATTGTGTCCTTTTGGCAGGGAGAGATAGGAAATATTTGAATATGATTGTATTTCATCCAAATTTTGTAGTATCCCAATGAGCGGAACTATTACTAATTTCATTTAACTAAGTTTAAGAACCAGGGACTTTATGTTCCTACACTACCTAAAGATTCTGGGAACTCGAGAAGTTTTGATTTGATCATGATTAAAAGAGGAAAAAAAAAATAGAATAATTATTCTTTAATAAAAAAAGTCACCATCATTATCATTTTTTGTTTGTATAACGTGTATACACTATACAGTCGAAATATAAAAACTATGGAACATTTTATCCATTTGTAATAAATAGATCTATGGGGTAAGTAATTAGAGGAGTTGTCGTTGATAAATCTGGGATTGGAAAAGCATTTTTTATTCCTATAGAACCGTAGTCTAAATGTAACCCTAGTATAAAATATAGATTCTTCAGTTGATTTATTCTAAGTTAAGTCATTGGTCTTATCCGATATAAAAAAAATAAAAATAAGGAAAGATCGTCGTCTTAACAAACATTAATGGATATCCCCCCCCCCCTTTTTTTTCCTTAACAAGAATAGGAAAAGTATTACATTTTCATTAGAATAGATTGGTTGTACCTGTACTGCAATAATATGAATTACTCGCTATTCACTCGGTTTATGGTCAATAATAAGATTATGTTATGTAGGAGAGATGGCCGAGTGGTTCAAGGCGTAGCATTGGAACTGCTATGTAGGCTTTTGTTTACCGAGGGTTCGAATCCCTCTCTTTCCGTTTCTGTACCTTCATCTAATTCACCAAGGTTACTTAACACAATGTATCAAGTAACAATTTAAACCATTATTTCCATTCTATAAGACCCTTATTTGTTTGATTTTCTATTCCTAATTACTGTGGTATGTAAAAAAATACCGAAAAGCGCGAAAAAGGAATGAAAATTTGACTGCTGATTGTTGTGATACATAAATTGGAAAAATCTGGATAAAAAAGCCCTTAGCTTAAGCTTAGATATATTACATTTATATCGATATCGGCTCGATATCGGCGAAAAGCGAGCAAAATTATCCGACCCTTCCCTTGTTATTTTTGTTGGGTCAAGTCTGACGAGAATAATATTCTACGACTAAGAGCTCATTTATTTTCAACCCGATCCATTTACTATCTATTATTTGATTTACTAATCCTTTATTATGGAATGAGTCAATAGTCAAATGTTTCGGCACCTCCTCGTGAGAGGATAAAGCAATATTATTTTGAATCAGAGCTTTCGATCTTTGCTTATCCTTTGTAGCAATAATATCTCGGGGTTTGCAACGATAACTTGGTATATCTACTATACGACCATTAACTAAAATATGTCTATGGTTAACTAATTGCCTGGCTCCAGGAATGGTCGAAGCCATGCCCAATCGAAAAAGGATGTTATCCAAACGCATTTCAAGTAGTTGTAGTAAAACCTGACCTGTTGATCCTTTGGCTTTTCCAGCGATATGCACATATCTAAGTAATTGTCGCTCTGTCAGACCATAATGAAAACGCAATTTCTGTTTTTCTTCTAGACGAATACGATATTGTGATCTTTTACCAGAGCGCAATTGATTTTTAAGATCACTTCCGGATCTAGGTCTTTTACTAGTCAGTCCTGGCAAAGCCCCCAGACGCCGTATTTTTTTGAAACGAGGTCCTCGGTAACGAGACATAAAAACTCCTTTATTTTTTTATTGAAATTTGCAGAAAAAATCTAAATTAAGACTGAACTAACGCATAAACAAAGCAAAGAAAAATCTACAGAAGTACTACAAACAAGAATGAAATGGATTGTATCAATATACAGATTTTTTTGTTTTTGTAATTGTATGTATATGAATATATATATCTATTATTACATTATTAATATTAATATTATTATTAATATTATTATTAATTCATTACATTATTAATATTATTAACATTATTAATATTATTATTAATTCTAAATTCATTCTAATTATTTTAATTTTATTATTTTTTTTTTTTTATTTATTAAATATTATATTAAATTTAAATATAAAATTTAATTTTTATTAATTAATAAAGGTTAATGTTAATTAAGGCTACGTTTTATGATTTGTTCTGTAGAGGTCTAATTACTCCAATTTTTTATTCATAGTTGGAAGTTACCACGGCATAAGATAAGATAAGATAATATAACAGATGAGCAACTCGACATTTGGAGAAAAGAGAAGAGTCTTTTCAATATTCTTTGATCTCAAGGAGAGATCATCAATCATGGAAAAAGAAAAAAAAATAGGGAAAAAGCCAGCTATCGGAGTCGAACCGATGACCATCGCATTACAAATGCGATGCTCTAACCTCTGAGCTAAGCGGGCTCATATAACAGAAACAAAAAAGAAAAATAATGCATAGGAATTCGGGAAATCGTGAGGATCCTCACTATTAGCAATTTTTTTTCTTCTTTCTTATCTCAAGCTCGTGCGTATTATATATTCTTTATATTCTTTGTATCTTATATATTATATTCCATACATTCCATTATATTCCATATATTTTATAAAGCCATAACATCATATTTTCTAATAAAATAGATTTTGAATTAATATTTTATTTCAATTAAAAATTAAAAAATTCAATCAATATTATATATTATTAATTATTATTTATTAATATTATATATTATATTAATATTATTTATTAATTATTAATTAATTATTATATTATATATTATATTATTTATTATATTAATTATTATATTATATATTATTTATTATATATATTATTATTTATATTATATATATTATTATTTATTAATTATTATATTATTTTATTATTTAAATTTATTATTTATTAATTATTATTTTATTATTTAAATTTAATTTATTATATATATTATTATTTTATTTTATTTAAATTTAATTTATTAATTATTATTATTATTTTATTATTTATTAATTATTATTTTATTATTTATTAATTATTATTTTATTATTTATTAATTATTATTTTATATTGAATCATATTATATAACTTTTTAATTAAAAATTAGAAATTGAATGTAAGATAAGATATAAATTTATGAATTGACTAATAAAGTTTTGATTAGAAAAGAAAAAAAATCCAATCCAATTAGAACAGCATATAATTTAATTAATTTAATTATATTCTTATATTAGTTATATGCACTATAGCGGATAAATCGGTTCTAAAAAAAAGATAAGGATAAAGATACAATCCAGATCATAATGAGACATTCCTCCGGTTTCATTCGGAAAGCAAGGAAATAGCACGAAAAAAGAGAAGAATGAATATCGACCGTTCCAGTATTCCAAATTCCACCGGAAAAATAAAGGAGGGAGAGACATAGATATATGGGATATATCTTATCCATATTGAATTGCGGATACATCAATGATAGAATCCATTTTGATTGGATAGATATGGGTCATCTGATAGAGATTAAAAAAAAAAAGAGGATAGGTAAAAAATAGCAGTAAATGTTTTTTCGCTCGCTATAGGAATCAGTATCTAATTAATCGTTTCTTATAATCTAAAGTTAATAAAAAAAAAATAAAAGAAGTGGAAGGGATCACAATAGGATTCCGATCTCAAATCAAAAGGGGATATGGCGAAATAGGTAGACGCTACGGACTTGATTGCATTGAGCCTTGGTATGGAAACCTACTAAGTGGTAACTTCCAAACTCAGAGAAACCCTGGAATAAAAAATGGGCAATCCTGAGCCAAATCCTTGTTTTTTTTGAGAAAAAAAGGATAGGTGCAGAGACTCAATGGAAGCTGTTCTAACAAATGGAGTTGATTGCATTGCGTTGGTAGCTGGAATTCTTCTTTCTATCTAAATTACAGAAAAGATAACCCTATATACCTAATACGCACGTATATATACTGACATATCAAACGATTAATCACGACCCAAATCCATAATTATTATTTATATCATAATTATTATTTATAATTTATATTATTTATATATTTATATTTATATTATTTTTTATATTATTTATATAAAATATAAATAAAAATAAATAATAAATTCAAAATTTTATGAAAAATGAAAGAGTTATTGCGAATCCATTCTAACATTGAAATTGAAGTAAGAGTCGAATATTCAGTGATCAAATCATTCACTCCAGAGTCTGATTGATCTTTTGAAAAAAAAAATGATTAATCGGACGAGAATAAAGAGAGAGTCCCATTCTACATGTCAATACCGACAACAATGAAATTTATAGTAAGAGGAAAATCCGTCGACTTTAGAAATCGTGAGGGTTCAAGTCCCTCTATCCCCAAAAAAACCATTTGACCTCCTAAGTATTTTTTCTCCTTTCCGCCGGTGACTCAAAATTCACTATGTT